AAAAATATATATTATATAATATAATTATCAACTTTTTTTTTAGAGCACAAAATACTAGTAGAGGCTTTCCTGTTTCCGGGGGGTTTGCAGGAGTAATAAGAATTTACGAGTGTGGGGGGGTAGGGGGGGTTTGACGAAAAAAAACCCAGGGGGGTAAATAATAGATATGTTAGGATTAAAAATATCTATATTATGCTCTTGATATCAGTTATGCAATTCTTAAATTCATGTCTTTCAACATTAACATTTATTACGTGAGCTCAGTTCTAAATGTTCCACCTTGTCTGTTAGTCCCGTGTGCACTCTGAAATGCCAAGTGAAAGGAGGACAAAAGGAAAAACCCCTTGCCCTCTAGAGTGAACGCTCGGCATGCTGGGTAAAGGGTAATATGTACTCCACCATTAACTTATGCAAGCGTCGATAAATTGATGGGGAATGATTCCAATTAATGGCCCTGAAGTAGGAACCAAATGCCAGGAATAGTTCACTGTGTGCGACCCCCACGATTATTGTCCCTGACCATCAATAAGAGTATGCATTAAGAAATCAACTGATGGTCGTCTCTTACTACATTAAATAAGTTATTTAGTCGGGATGGTGAGTACTTGGTATAACTTGACTAATGAGTTTTGTGTTCGGTCTTAAATCTATTTTGGTACCGTATAATATATATATAATTATTCACTATTGTTTGGATGGATTTTATGCATCATAATAACTTAGATTAATTTTATTGTTATTAATCATTTATGTATGATATATGTTTAATATAATTTAATGGTTATAATACATATATGTCTCTATATCATATATATATATATGTTGTATATAGATATATGTGGATAATACATATATGTATAATCAAAAAATAGTTTAACTTAGAATATTAGCTTTGGGAGTTATTGGTGGGGGTTAGAATCCCCCTTTTTTGATTTTTTGGCAGTGCTCGGCAAGTTATGTAGCAGTAGGAGGGGTTTTAACCCCCAGCCTTCGGCTTACAAGGCCGACGCTCTTTTTGAGCTACTAGTGCAGTTTCATTTTAGTGTCTTATTTTCAATTCAGCTAACGGTTGGGTATAGGATTAGGAATAGAGAAAAATATAGGATTGATGCAATTTGACCAATGATGATGAATGGGTGTTCAACAGGTATTCCCCCAATTCATGTTAGGATTATAACGTCTGCAATTAGAATTCAGAAAAGGAGTTGGGTTAAAGGTCGAAAGGTTAGGCTTCGTTGTTTAGAAGTGTGTAGGATGGGAACTAGAAATAGTACTAGAATTGATGATAGTAGTGCTAACACCCCGCCAAGTTTGTTCGGAATTGATCGTAAGATGGCGTAGGCAAATAGGAAATATCATTCAGGTTTGATGTGTGGTGGGGTTACTAGGGGATTTGCTGGTGTGAAGTTGTCTGGGTCTCCTAAAAGGTTGGGGGAGAATAATGCTAGTGATACTAGTAAGATTAATAATGCTGCGAATCCTAAAACATCTTTATAAGAAAAGTATGGGTGGAATGAGATTTTATCTGAGTCTGAATTAATGCCTGTTGGGTTATTAGATCCTGTTTCATGTAAAAAGATTAAATGTACTATGCTTGCTGCGGCAATAATGAATGGGAGGAGGAAGTGGAAGGCAAAGAATCGTGTTAATGTGGCATTGTCAACGGAGAAGCCACCTCAGATTCATTGGACTAGTGAATTTCCAATGTATGGAAAGGCTGATAGAAGGTTTGTAATAACTGTCGCCCCTCAAAAGGATATTTGTCCTCATGGGAGAACATATCCTACAAAAGCTGTTATCATTACTAGTAGTAGGAGGACTACTCCTACATTTCATGTCTCTTTGTTTAAGAAAGATCCGTAGTACAAACCTCGTCCAATGTGTAGGTAAATGCAGATGAAAAAGAATGAAGCTCCATTTGCATGTATATTACGGATTAATCATCCGTAGTTTACATCCCGGGAGATGTGAGCGATGGAGGAGAATGCTGTTGCGATATCTGACGTGTAGTGTATTGCTAAAAACAAGCCTGTAAGGATTTGTGCGATTAGGCATAGTCCTAGTAGTGAACCGAAATTTCATCATGCAGAAATATTGGTTGGTGTGGGCAGGTCGACTAGTGCATTATTAGCAATTTTTAGTAGTGGGTGGGTTTTTCGTAGGTTTGCCATTATTGTTTCTGTAGTTGAATATACAACGGTGGTTTTTCAAATCATTAGTCCTGGTTAAAATCCTGGTGGAAACTATGGTTTATATTATGTACTTATTTCTTTTTGGATTAATTTTGGGGTTATCAGCGGTTGCTTCTAACCCTTCTCCTTATTTTGCTGCTTTGGGTCTGGTTGTAGTTGCTGGGGTTGGGTGTGGGGTCTTGGTTGAGCATGGGGGTTCTTTCTTGTCTTTAATTTTGTTTTTAATTTATCTAGGGGGGATGTTAGTGGTGTTTGCATTTGCGTCAGCAATGGCTGCTGAGCCTCATCCTAAAGGATGAGCACATTGACCTGTATTAGCACTTATAGCTTTTTATTTAGTGTGGGTGATTATTACGCTGTTGATATTTTCAGGGGGGTGATATGAAGTGTCTCCGGAAACAGTTGATGAGTTTAATGAGTTGTTTGTATTTCGAGGAGACATAGGGGGTGTTGCTTTAATATATTCTACGGGTGGAGGTTTGTTAATTCTAGGTGCTTGGACATTACTACTCACTTTGTTTGTGGTGCTAGAGTTGACTCGGGGTCTAAGTCGTGGAGCATTGCGGGCGGTTTAAATTAATAAAAGGAATATAGCTAATGTTATGGTGAGAAGGAATAGTGAGAGGTAAGTTTTGATTATACCTCGTTGAATATTATTTGTTGTAGATGCTAAAGGGGTATTAAGGGAAGTAATTGCTTTAGGTCCAGATTTTTCTAGCCAAGTTTGGTCGATTGTTTGGGATGCAATGGTTTGGCCTAATATAAGGCTTAGTTTGGGAGCTATTCGATGAATAATAGGTGGGAAAAAGCCTAGTATGTTAGAGAAGTGATGTGTGGTTAAATTGGGTTTGGTTTTGACTTGCTTTGTTGTTATTGATGCAAGTTCTAGGGCTGTAAGGAGGCCAATGATTGTTACGATGAGGGCGGCTATTTTTAAGATTGGGGGTATTGATATTACGGGTGTTTTTAAAGGAAATATATTTGCTGTGATAAGGAGGCCTGCAATAATGCTTCCTAAGGCTAGTCGTTTAATGGGGTTTATCATGGTTGGATTGTTTTCATTAATAGGGGGGAGCGGATTAAATCGGGGGTATCCTATGGATACAAAGAATACAATTCGAAGGCTGTAAATGGCTGTGAAGGATGTTGCTAGGAGAGTTAAGGCTAGGGCTCAGGCGTTTAGGTAAGATGTGTTTAATGCTTCAATGATTGCGTCTTTGGAGAAGAATCCTGCTAGAAAGGGGGTGCCTATTAGAGCAAGACTTCCAATGGTAAGGCAGGATGATGTGAAGGGGGTTAAGTGATGTATTCCGCCTATTTTTCGGATGTCTTGTTCGTCGTTAAGGTTATGAATAATAGATCCGGAGCATAGGAAGAGCATTGCTTTGAAAAAGGCGTGAGTGCAAATGTGGAGGAAGGCGAGTTGGGGTTGGTTAAGGCCAATAGATACTATCATTAGTCCGAGTTGACTTGAGGTGGAGAATGCAATAATTTTTTTGATATCATTTTGTGTAAGGGCACATGTTGCGGTAAATAATGTGGTAAGGGCCCCTAAGCAAAGGCAGATGGTTGAGGCTATACGATCATCCTCAATAAGAGGGCTTAGTCGGATAAGTAAGAAAATCCCGGCAACAACTATGGTGCTGGAGTGAAGTAGGGCGGAGACTGGTGTTGGGCCTTCTATGGCTGAAGGGAGTCATGGGTGGAGGCCGAATTGAGCAGATTTACCAGCAGCAGCTAGGATTAAACCAATAAGAGGGAGGGTGAGGTTTGTTTTGTTAGTGGTTGCGAGTATTTGTTGAAGTTCTCATGAGTTAAGGTTTGTAGCTATTCATGCTATAGCTAGAATAAGGCCGATATCTCCAATGCGGTTGTAGAGGACGGCTTGTAGTGCTGCGGTGTTAGCGTCTGCTCGGGCGTACCATCAGCTAATGAGAAGGAAGGATATAATGCCAACACCTTCTCATCCAATGAATAGTTGGAACATGTTGTTTGCTGTGACTAAAATAATTATAGCGATGAGGAAAACTAGTAAGTATTTAGAGAATCGATCTTTGTAGGGGTCCGAGTGTATATACCAGGATGCAAATTCGAGGATAGCTCAAGTAACGTAGAGTGCAATAGGAATAAAAATAATGGAGTAGAAGTCAAATTTAAAGCTAATGTTAATATCAAATATAAGGGTATTTGTTCAGGTTCAGCTGATAATGATGATTTCTGTGCCGTTGTTAAAAAACAGAAAGAGGGGGATTAAACTGATAAAGAAAGTTACTTTTACGGCTGTTTTAATATCTATAGAAAATTGTTTTTGGTTTATAATTTTGGGGTTTAAGGTTGAGACAATAGGAAGAATTAAGATGAGTAAAATGACATTGAAGGTGGATGCTATAATTAAAGGGGTAAAATGCATAGCTACTACTTGGATTTGCACCAAGAGTTTTTGGTTCCTAAGACCAACGGATGAGCTGTTATCCTTTAGAAGCATTTTTCGAGTGAGCCCCGGGGTTTAACCGGGGGGGTGATAATTAGCAGTTATCGTTGCTGTCGAGCCTCTCTCGGTGGATAAGGGGAGTTTAACCTCTATCTATAGAATCACAATCTAGTGTTTTGGTTAAACTATATCTACAAGTGGCTCAGCCTCAGATTAATTCTGGTTTGAGAATAAGGAGGAAAAGGGGGGCCAAATGAAGTAAAATAAGGAGATGTTCCCGGGTGTATGTTGGGTTAAGGGCAATAATATGTGAGGGTAGGGGACCTCGTTGTGTTATTGAGAATATGTGGAGTGAATAACCTGCTGTAATTAAGGTTCCTAACCCTGTTAGTGCAAGGGTTCAAGGGGATCAGTGAAATAGGGAGGTAAGAATTATTACCTCTCCTATAAGGTTGGGTAGGGGGGAAAGGGCTAGGTTGGCGAGGCTAGTTAGGAATCATCATGTAGTTATAATTGGGAGCACTATTTGAAGTCCTCGTGCGAGAATTATTGTACGGCTGTGGGTTCGTTCGTAATTTGTGTTTGCTAAGCAGAAGAGGGCGGAGGAGGTTAATCCGTGGGCAATTATTAAAATTAGGGCTCCGGTGAAACTTCATGGTGTTTGGATAAGGATTCCTGCTGCAACTAAGCCTATATGACTTACTGAGGAGTAGGCGATTAGGGATTTCAGATCTGTCTGCCGGAGGCAGATGGACCCAGTTATAACAACACCTCAGAGGGCTAGGATAATAAATGGGTAGCTGAGTTCTTTGGTTAAGGGTTCTAGGACTGGTATAATTCGTATCATTCCGTAACCTCCTAATTTTAGTAAAACAGCGGCTAGAATCATTGAGCCTGCAATTGGGGCTTCTACGTGGGCTTTGGGGAGTCAAAGGTGGGCTCCATAAAGTGGCATTTTTACGAGAAATGCTAGGAGACATCCTGTTCATCAGATTTTGTCCGCATAGGTAGTTAATGGGGAGGGGTTGGTGAGTTGAAGGGTTAATAGGGAGAGGGTTCCTGTTGAGTTTTGTAAGAGAAGAAGTGCAATTAATAGTGGAAGGGATCCTGCTAGTGTATAAAACAAGAAGTATGTTCCTGCATTAAGGCGTTCTGTTTGGTTTCCTCAACGTGTAATAATAAATAGGGTTGGGATAAGGGTGGCTTCAAATATTACATAAAATATAATTACCTCTGTAGCACTAAAGGCAAGGATTAAGAAGGCCTGTAAGGAAGTTAATAGGAGGATATAGGTTCGTTGTCGATTTTCAGGTTCTGTTGCTATGTGGTTTTGGCTTGCTAAGATTATTAGGGGAAGGAGTCAGCATGTGAGGATTAATAGGGGGGTGGATAAGGGGTCAGTTGCTATATAGGGTGTAAGGTGTACTCAACCTGTTTCTGAGGGTATTTTTAATCAGGATAGGCCAAGGAAGGCAATAAGAAGGCTATAAAGGAGGGTTGTGGATCATAGGTTTTTATGGGGTGTAAGTCAGGTGGTTGGGAGAAGTATAATTGTAGGAATAAGGATTTTTAACATTGTAGGAGGTTTAGGCTTTGAAGGTGGTCGGTTCCATGTGTTCGAGCAGTGGCAACTAATAGGGCTAGGCCTGCACTGGCTTCACAAGCTGAAAAGGCTAACAGGATTATAGGGGAAGGTGAGAAGCTTGTTGAGTCTAGTTGGAGGACTCAGAGTGATAGGACCATAAAAAGGGAAAGTATTATTGTCTCTAAGCATAGTAAGGCAGAAAGGAGGTGAGTTCGGTGGAATGTTAGGCCTGCGAGACCTAAAAAAAATATTAAGGAAAAAGTATAATGGATTGGGGACATTAGGCAGTTGTGGACTTTAACCATAAGTTTTTGAGCCGAAATCAAATGTTTTTTTTAAACTAACGGCCTATTCAGCTCACTCTAAGCCTCCTTGAGTTCATTCATAAATAAGGCCAAGGGTTAGAAGAATAAGAATGGTGGAAGCTCAAGAAAAGGTTGTTATAGGGAAGGATAATTGGTCTCCCCATGGCAGAGGAAGAAGTAGAGCAATCTCAAGGTCAAAGAGGAGAAACAAGATAGCGACGAGAAAAAATCGCAAAGAAAAGGGGAGGCGAGCTGACCCTAAGGGGTCAAAACCACATTCATATGGTGAGAGTTTTTCGTAGTCTGGGTTTATTTGGGGAAGTCAAAAAGAGATAATTGCAAGGATGGTGGATAGTAGAGTGGAGACTAAAATAATAGTTATTACTAAGTTCATTATCTTTCCTTGGACTTTAACCAAGACTAAATGGTTGGAAGCCATTTGTACTTATTTGATACTAGAAAGATTATGAGCCTCATCAGTAGATAGAGATATACAGGAAGAGTCAGACAACGTCTACGAAGTGTCAGTATCAGGCAGCTGCTTCAAACCCGAAGTGGTGTTCGGATGTAAAGTGGAATTCAATTTGTCGGAAAAGGCAGATGGCTAAGAATGTCGAGCCAATGATAACATGGAGGCCATGAAAGCCTGTTGCAACAAAGAAGGTTGATCCGTAAACTCCATCTGCAATTGTAAAAGGGGCCTCGTAATATTCTATTGCTTGGAGGAAGGTAAAGTAGAGGCCTAGGAGGACAGTTAGAATTAAAGATTGAATAGCTTGTTTCCGTTGACCTTCTATAATGCTGTGGTGGGCTCAGGTCACTGTTACTCCAGAAGCTAAAAGGACGGCAGTATTGAGTAGTGGAACTTCAAATGGGTCAAGGGTTATAATGCCTGTGGGGGGTCAGCATCCGCCTAATTCTGGTGTAGGTGCAAGGCTTGAGTGATAAAAGGCTCAGAAGAAACCTAAGAAAAAGAAGACTTCTGAGGTGATGAAGAGGATTATACCATAGCGAAGGCCCTTTTGGACAGGTGGTGTGTGGTGACCTTGGAAGGTTCCTTCTCGGATAATGTCACGTCATCATTGGTACATAGTTAAGAGAAGAAGAATAAGTCCTAGTAATATTAAGGTTACGGAGTGGAAATGTATTCAAATTGCTAATCCGGATGTTATTAGTAAAGCGGCTACTGCGCCTGTCAAGGGTCAAGGGCTTGGGTTAACTATGTGATATGCATGTGCTTGATGGGCCATTAAATGTTTTCTTGTAAGTAGAGGCTTAGAAGGAGAACAAATACGTATGCTTGGATTATTGCTACGGCAATTTCAAGTAATGTCAGTAGGAAGAGGAGTGCGGCTGTGAGAAGAGCTAGGCTGGGTGACATTAAGGCAAGGACAAAGGCAGCGGAGGCGATTAATTGAATTAAAAGGTGCCCTGCCGTTAAATTAGCAGTAAGTCGGACTCCCAGGGCTAATGGTCGAATAACGAGGCTAATAGTTTCAATAATAATTAGTACAGGGATTAGGGGGGTGGGTGTTCCTTCAGGGAGTAAGTGGCCGAGTGCATGGGTAGGTTGGTTGCGTATTCCAATAATAACTGTTGCTAATCAAAGCGGTACAGCGAGGCCTATATTTATTGATAATTGTGTAGTGGGTGTAAATGTGTATGGAAGGAGGCCTAGGACATTTAGGGTAAATAGAAAAGTTATAAGGGTTGCAAGGAGAAGGGCCCAGTGATGTCCTGTGGGGGATAAAGGTTGAAGAATTTGTTGGGTGAAGCGACCAATAAATCAGTTTTGAAGGGTAAGTGGGCGGTTGTTAAGTCAACGAGTTGTAGGTTGAGGATAAAGAATTCATGGAAGACTCAGGGCTAATGCAATTAAGGGAATCCCTAAAAATGATGGACTTATAAATTGGTCAAAAAAGCTTAGTACCATGGTCAGTTTCAGGGTTCTGTTTTGTGTTTTTTAACACTTTGAGAAGTAGGGCTATTAGGGAATGTGTGTGCTTTAATTTTTTGGGGAATCACAGTTAAGAAAATTAGTCAGGTAAATGCTAGAATAGCAAATCAAGGTGATGGGTTAAGTTGTGGCATTTCACTAGGGGTGGTTGGGAGCCACCATTCTTTAGCTTAAAAGGCTAACGCTACCCCCTGTTTAGCTTCTCTAGCGAGGCGTCTTCAAGTATTAAAGAGGATCAATTTTCAAAGTGTTCTAAAGGGACTGCTTCGACGACGATGGGTATGAAGCTATGATTTGCTCCACAAATTTCAGAGCATTGACCATAAAATACACCAGGACGGGATGCGATGAAGGCTGTTTGGTTTAGGCGTCCAGGGACGGCGTCTATTTTTACGCCAAGACTGGGGACGGCTCAAGAGTGGAGAACATCTTCTGCGGAGACTAAAACTCGGACGGGGGATTCGACAGGGATAACCATTCGATGGTCAGCCTCTAAGAGTCGGAATTGGCCTGGGGTTAAATCTTGTGTTGGAATCATATAAGAATCAAAACCTAGGTCTTCATAGTCTGTATATTCGTAGCTTCAGTATCATTGGTGCCCTACGGCTTTAATTGTAAGGTGAGGATCATTAATTTCATCTATGAGGTAAAGGATTCGAAGGGAGGGTAGTGCAATTAAAATAAGAATAACTGCTGGTAAGATTGTTCAGATAATTTCAATTTCCTGGGAGTCGAGAATAAATTTATTTGTTAGTTTAGTTGTAACTATTGCCACGATGATGTAAAGTACAAGGGTGCTAATTAGAAAAACAATTATTAGGGCGTGATCGTGAAAATGGAGAAGTTCTTCTATTACAGGTGAAGCTGCATCTTGAAATCCTAGTTGGGAGGGATGTGCCATATGTTCGAGATACGCGGGAGTTTAACCCACAACTTAACTTTGACGAAGCAGCGTAATAAATTTTACTAGTATCTTATAAAGAAAGTGACAGAGTGGTAATGTGGTTGGCTTGAAACCAGTTTATGGGGGTTCAATTCCCTCCTTTCTCGTTTATCTTATTAGTTGACTTGTTGAGTTTGAACAAATGCAGGTTCTTCAAAGGTGTGGTAGGGGGGTGGACAACCGTGGAGTCATTCAACGTTTGTAGTTACTAGTTCAACTGATGAAACTTCCCGTTTGGCAGCGAAAGCTTCTCAAATAATAAATAAGAACATAATTACGGCAACAAGTGAGATTAGTGACCCAATAGAAGAGACTGTGTTTCATAGGGTATAGGCGTCAGGGTAGTCGGAGTATCGTCGTGGTATCCCTGCAAGTCCTAGGAAGTGTTGTGGGAAGAAAGTTAAATTAACCCCAATAAATATTACTCCGAAGTGGATTTTTGTTCAAGTATCATGGAGGGTATAACCTGAGAATAACGGGAATCAGTGGACAAATGCACCTACAATTGCGAATACAGCTCCTATTGATAAAACATAGTGGAAGTGAGCTACTACGTAATAGGTGTCGTGAAGAACAATGTCTAGAGAAGAGTTTGCCAGGACAATACCTGTTAGGCCTCCAACTGTAAATAAGAAAATAAAGCCTAAAGCCCATAGAAGAGGGGTTTCTCATTTAATTGCTCCTCCATGTAGGGTAGCGAGTCAGCTGAAGACTTTTACACCTGTTGGAATAGCAATAATTATTGTAGCAGATGTGAAATAGGCACGTGTGTCTACGTCTATTCCAACAGTAAATATGTGGTGAGCTCAAACAATGAACCCTAAGAGGCCGATGGCTATTATGGCTCAAACCATTCCTATGTAGCCGAAGGGTTCTTTTTTTCCTGAATAGTAGGCTACAATATGAGAGATCATGCCAAATCCTGGGAGAATAAGAATATAAACTTCCGGATGACCAAAGAATCAAAAGAGGTGTTGGTAAAGGATGGGATCTCCGCCTCCAGCAGGGTCAAAGAAGGTGGTGTTTAAATTTCGATCTGTTAAGAGCATAGTAATGCCAGCAGCTAAAACAGGGAGGGAAAGGAGAAGAAGGACGGCAGTAATTAAAACGGCTCATACGAAGAGAGGGGTTTGGTATTGTGAGATTGCAGGGGGTTTCATATTAATAATTGTGGTGATAAAGTTAATAGCCCCAAGGATTGATGAAATACCTGCTAAATGTAAAGAAAAAATTGTTAGGTCTACGGATGCTCCAGCATGAGCTAGATTTCCGGCTAAAGGAGGGTAAACAGTCCACCCGGTTCCTGCACCTGCTTCGACTCCAGATGAAGCCAAAAGGAGAAGAAATGAGGGGGGCAAGAGTCAGAAGCTTATGTTATTTATTCGGGGGAATGCTATATCAGGGGCTCCGATTATTAGTGGTACCAACCAGTTTCCAAAGCCTCCAATTATAATTGGTATTACTATAAAGAAAATTATTACAAAAGCATGTGCTGTGACGATAACATTATAAATTTGATCATCACCTAAAAGGGAGCCAGGTTGGCTTAGTTCCGCTCGAATAAGGAGGCTTAAGGCAGTGCCTACTATTCCAGCTCAAGCACCGAATACAAGATAAAGGGTGCCGATGTCTTTATGATTAGTTGAGAAGAATCAGCGTGTGATTGCCACAGGTAGGATGGCTGAGTAAGCGGTGGATTGTAGCTCCATACACAGAGGTTTAAGCCCTCTTCTTACCAAGCCTTGAGGTGTCATCATGTTAGATTGCAAATCTAAAGAAGCAAGTTAATAACTTGCCGGGGCTTTCCCCCGCCTATTTAGCCCGGCTAGGCGGGGGAAAGGTAGATAGATGCTCGTTGGTTGGAGCGCTTAGCTGTTAACTAAGAGTTTGTAGGATCGAGGCCTACCTATCTAGAGAGGCTTTAGCTTAATTAAAGTGTCTGTTTTGCATACAGAAGATGTGGGTTAGTGTCCCGTAAGTCTTATGCAGAGATTGGGGGATTTTCACCCCCACTTAGGGCTTTGAAGGTCCTTGGTCTGGTTCATCCTAAATCTCTTAAGGGGTAAAAAGGGTTAGTAGGGCGGGGGTTAGGGGTAGAAGACAAATGGTTATGGAGGTTGATATGGCGAGAAGTAGTGAGGTTTGGTTGGTGTGTAGACGTCAGGGTGTTATTCCTGGTGTATTATTTGGTGATGTTGTCAGGGTTATGGCATAAGAGATTCGGAGGTAGAAGTATAGGCTTAATAAGGCAGAAAGGGCGGCTAGTGTGGCGATTGGTGCTAAGTGTTGTTTTGAAAGTTCTTGGAGAATGAGTCATTTTGGTATAAAACCCGTTAGAGGGGGTAATCCTCCTAAGGAGAGGAGAACAAGTGGTGTAAGGGATGTAAGGGTTGGGGTTTTGGCTCAGGAGGTGGCGAGTGAGTTGATGTTTGTGGAATTATTGATTTTAAATAAAAGGAATGTTGAGAGTGTTATAGTAATGTAGATAATGAGGGTTAGGAGGGTGAGGGAGGGGGAAAATTGTATAATAAGAATTATTCAACCCAGGTGTGCAATTGAGGAGTAGGCTAAGATTTTTCGTAGTTGTGTTTGGTTAAGGCCTCCTCAGCCTCCAATAAGTGTGGATAAAATTCCTAGAATAATTAGGGTATTAGTATTGGTTGGTTGGATTTGCAGGAGAAGGGAGAAGGGGGCAATTTTTTGTCAGGTGGATATAATAAGTCCGGTGGTTAAATCTAGTCCTTGGAGGACTTCTGGTAATCATGCATGTAGGGGAGCTAGTCCAATTTTTAGGGTTAGTGCAAATGTAATTATAGTTACAGGGAATGGGTGTGTGAGTTGATAAATATCTCATTGGCCTGTAATTCATGCGTTTGTGGCAGTTGCAAACAGTAGTACTGCTGCAGCTGCAGCTTGAGTTAAGAAGTATTTAGTTGTAGCTTCAACTGCTCGGGGGTGGTGGTGTTGGGCTATAATAGGAATAATAGCAAGGGTATTTATTTCTAAACCTATCCAGGCGAGGAGTCAGTGTGAGCTTATTAATGTAATAGTTGTACCTATGCCTAAGCCTAGAAGCAAGGTAGTAAGGATATATGGGTTCATTAGTAAAGGAGGGGATTTAACCGACATATTTGGGGTATGGGCCCAAGAGCTTATAATTAGCTGACTTTACTAGGAAGTGGTGTAGTGGAAGCACTAAGAGTTTTGATCTCTTAAGGTGGGGTTCGAGTCCCCTCTTTCTAAGGAGTTGGAGGGACTTTAACCCTCATTATTCACTCTATCAAAGTGGCCCTTTGCTTCAGGCACAGCTCCGGGTTAAAATTGGGGGGGTAGACCTGAAAAAGAAATAGGGAGGGCTAGGTGTCAGATGACAAGGGCAAGGGTTAGGGGTAGGAAATTTTTTCAAATAAGGTGTATGAGTTGATCATACCGAAATCGTGGGTAGGAGGCTCGAATTCAGAGGAACAGTACTGATAGCAGGGTGGCTTTAAGTATTAGATTTATAGAGGTAAGTTCTGGAAAGGTGTGGAAAAGTGATGTCCCTAAAAATAGTGTTGCGGAAAGTGTGTTTATGAGGAGGATGTTGGCGTATTCAGCGAGAAAAAATAGGGCAAATGGACCTCCGGCATATTCTACATTAAAACCTGAGACGAGTTCAGATTCGCCTTCTGTGAGATCGAAAGGGGCTCGGTTAGTTTCTGCTAATGTAGAGATGTATCATATTGCGGCGAGAGGTCAAGTTGGGAGAATAAGTCATGTGGCTTCTTGGGCGGTGGCAAATGTTTGTAAGGTAAAGCCACCAGTGAAGATAACAACATTTAATAAAATAAGGCCTAGGCTTACTTCATACGAGATAGTTTGGGCGACTGCTCGTAGGGCTCCAATGAGCGCATATTTTGAGTTTGAAGCTCAACCTGAGGCAAGGATTGAATATACTGCAAGGCTAGATAGTGCTAGGATAAATAGAATGCCTAGGTTTATGTCAGCTAATGGGAATGGGAGGGGTAAAGGGGTTCAAAGGGTGAGGGCAAGTGTAAGGGCTATAATAGGTGCAAGGAGGAATAGAATGGGTGATGAGGTTGATGGGCGGACTGGTTCTTTTATAAAAAGTTTAAGTCCGTCTGCAATGGGTTGAAGTAGTCCGTAAGGTCCAACAATGTTGGGTCCTTTTCGTAGTTGTATATAACCTAGGACTTTTCGTTCGACTAATGTGAGTAATGCAACGGCTAGGAGAATAAAAATGATTAGAATAAGGGGGTTAATAATGAAGTTTGTAATGGTTGAAATCATAGTTGGGAAGAGGATTTGAACCTCTGTAGAAAGGGCTTAGGTCTTTTGCAGTTACCGAGCTCTGCCACCCCAACAAGCCATTATCTTTGGAAGGATGATGTCCTCTTTTACCTATTTGAGTGGGTATCAATTAGGTAAGGGTAAGGCTTGCTTTAAGTATAGGCCTTTCTTCTTCGGTCCTTTCGTACTAGGGGAAGAGACATCATAGATAGAAACTGACCTGGATTTCTCCGGTCTGAACTCAGATCACGTAGGACTTTAATCGTTGAACAAACGAACCCTTAATAACGGCTGCGCCATTAGGATGTCCTGATCCAACATCGAGGTCGTAAACCCTCTCGTCGATAGGGTCTCTAGGAGAGGATTGCGCTGTTATCCCTAGGGTAACTCGGTTCGTTAATCGGCATTGCCGGATCATTTTTGGTCAAATGTTCTGATGCTTAGACTTGTCAGTCTTGGTTATAAGAGAAGATTCTCTTATTCCACATGGGGGTTTTTTATTGCCCCGCGGTCGCCCCAACCAAAGATATTAAGGTGGGTTCCAATTGGTTTGTTCTTGTTAAGTAAGGTTTAGTTAACATGGTCCATCATATTATCTAAAGCTCCACAGGGTCTTCTCGTCTTATGGGTTTATCCCCGCTTCTGCACGGGGAGATCAATTTCATTGACTGGAAAAAGGAGACAGTTAAGCCCTCGTTATGCCATTCATACAGGTCTTCATTTAAAAAACAAGTGATTGCGCTACCTTTGCACGGTTAAAATACCGCGGCCGTTAAACTGGTGTCACAGGGCAGGCGGGACCTCTTATACTTGAGTTGCAAGAGGCGGTGTTTTTGGTAAACAGGCGAGGCTTTTATTTGCCGAGTTCCTTCTTTTTCTTTTAGTCTTTCCGGAAGGCACACCAGTGTGGGGTTAACGGTTATTTGTACAAGGTTTTCTTGTTTTATATTTTTTTTGTAATACCCTCTTTATTTGGGGCCGTTAATATTCAATAGTTAATCTGTATTGATTTACACTTGTGCTTGGAGAGGTTTGTGCCTCTTATTACTCATATTAACATAATTGTTTCCACACTTAGTGGAAAATTCTGATAAATTAAGGGGTTTGAGATTTGTTTACTATTATTAAGGGCTTTCTTTATGTTTGAGCTTTGACGCTTTCTCTCGGGTTGGCTGCTTTTAGGCCCACTTAAACGTAATGCCTTTGTTAATATAGTCTTTTTCCTCCTATAAAAGTTGTATCTTTTTCAAAAGAGCTGTACCTCTTTTGACTAACTCTATTGATTTTAGGTGCCTAAATAAATGATTATGGTTGGTTTAAAAAAGCAATAGGCTGAACTTGTATTCATTTCTCAGATAACCAGCTATTACTAAGTTCGGTAGGTCTGTCACCTCTACTCAAAGATCTTCCCACTCTTTTGCCACAGAGACGGGTTTGCCCCCTTTTGGGCTGTCTTGAAGTAGCTCACTTAGTTTCGGGGTACTAAACTAAAAATCTTTTTGCTTAGGTTTTACTAGTTAATTCATGATGCAAAAGGTACGAGGTTGTAGCTCTGCTTTTTTTGGCTTTGATGGTTTATTTCATTTCTTTTTCAGCTTTCCCTTGCGGTACTTGTATCTATAGCTCTGTTATATTTTTCTGTCTCTCATACTAAAAAGGAAAAATGGTTTGTTTAATTTTTTAAGTGTTTTAGGGGTTATTAATAGTGGGTGTTGGTTTTGGGTTGTAGGCTAGCTTTTGGGCGTCAGGGTAACCCGATTTGCACGGGTGGCTTCTCGGTGTAAGGGAGATGCTTTTCTGTCTTAGCTATACTCTGATAAACCAAGTGCACCTTCCGGTACACTTACCATGTTACGACTTGCCTCCCCTTTATTTTGTTAATGTATTAGTTATTTTCTTTGTTTTTGGGGGAGAGTGACGGGCGGTGTGTGCGCGCTTCAGAGCCAAGTTTCAGTAGAACACTCTATTTTCTACTTACTGCTAAATCCTCCTTCTAATGTGCTTTTCATCATATTTTTCGTATACCCTATTTAGGGAATGTAGCCCATTTCTTCCCCTTTCATATGCTACACCTCGACCTGACGTTTTTAGTTTTACTGGTTTTGCTTACTATAGATCCTTCACAGGGTAAGCTGACGACGGCGGTATATAGGCGGGATAAACAAGAAAGGGTGAGGTTGAACGGGGGTTATCGGTTCTAGAACAGGCTCCTCTAGGTGGATCTAAAGCACCGCCAAGTCCTTTGGATTTTAAGCTAGAGCTTGTAGTACCCTGGCGAACAGTTGGTGTAAATACTGTCATAGTTTAGGGCTGTGCATAGTGGGGTATCTAATCCCAGTTTGTTTCACAGCTTTCGTGGAGTCAGATGTATTAAAGTTACTTTCGTAATAGTTCTTCCTACTTTCGAGTGCGTATAACAGCTTAGAAATGATTCGACTTTAGTATGTATTATTCTTAACCACGCTTTACGCCGATAATTATCAATTTAAGCCTCTCGTCTAACCGCGGTGGCTGGCACGAGTTTTACCGGCTTTATTTAGCTTTAACTAAGTCAAGTTTTCACTTATTGCTTAATATTTATCACTGCTGAATTCCCTTGAGGGTGTGGCAAAGCAAGGTGTTGTGGGCTAATAGTTTGTGCCTGATACCGGCTCCTTGTTTCCTAAAAGGAAACTGCAGGGCATTCTCACGGGGGTGCTGATACTTGCATGTGTAAGTTTAGCTACAATTGATAGTAAAGTCAGGACCAAACTTTTGTGCTTACGAAACCATCCTAGGGTTTATCTTAACATCTTCAGTGTTATACTTTAATTAAGTTACGTTAGC